TTCACCTCTATCGAATTTTAATATCAGAATAGCGGATATAGTGATGATTCAATGGGTCAGGTCCACTTACTTTTTCTTTTGTTGATTTCTAATTTTTACAATGGATTGATTGGGAGAATGGAAAATAGGAATATTTAGTGATTCAAGAGGCAACTTATCATTATTCATAAAAATTCAAATTGATTGAACAAATGTTCAACTTTAACTTTATAACTACTATATTATAACTCAGTATAATGATAACGTATTATGCAATTAGTTACTTTTTTTTTTTTATTAAAAAAAATATTAATAATTTCTCTATTTCCCTTTATAACTCTATTTCCCTTTATAATATGAATACTACGACTGTAGTTTTCTGAAAAAACTAAAGCCCCTTATCGGATTTGAACCGATGACTTACGCCTTACCATGGCGTTACTCTACCACTGAGTTAAAAGGGCCTATTTGATTTAATTCCTGAAGTAGCCACTGTGTGGAAAAAAGATCTATATGTACATATATTATATACATAAGTATATATCCATAAGTACATACAGTAGACTCAGAGTGTCTGGCGGCTCATTCTTTATTCAAGAATGTATTTACCTAGGAACAAGTCCAGAGGAAAATCAAAAAATTATATCCAATTATGAGAAAAGATCGAGAAAAGATCTCTCGGATTTAATCATACCATTTCATTATATTGACAATTTCAAAAAACTGTTCATACTATGATCATAGTATGGTCGCTATTGGGTAATGGGTAAGTGGGCCCCCATCGTCTAGTGGTTAGGACATCTCTCTTTCAAGGAGGCAGCGGGGATTCGACTTCCCCTGGGGGTAGGGTACTACGAAAGGAAGTTGATCATGGATTACCAATAACAATAAGCCTAAGATTTCATCTTCCTGGGTCGATGCCCGAGTGGTTAAAGGGGACGGACTGTAAATTCGTTGGCAATTTGTCTACGCTGGTTCAAATCCAGCTCGGCCCAATAATTTAATTCGCCAATCTACCATGAGACGCTATAATCTCCTTGTCCTTCAGAAATACCTGATACGAAGATAAAAAAAGAATCAAAATTTCTGCTAGATCCCTTATTTCCCTGGGATTGTAGTTCAATTGGTCAGAGCACCGCCCTGTCAAGGCGGAAGCTGCGGGTTCGAGCCCCGTCAGTCCCGACGGATCCAATAAATGCATCAATTCATCTCTTTATGATTTTTTCTCCCTTTTTATGATTCTGAAAGGGGGCAAAATTTAATTCCCAAAGAAAGGTTTTTTTTCTTTCCTTTTGGTAGGAGAAAGAAAGCCATATGCGGGTGGATTAGTACATTTTTGGCTAGCATTTTCTATTTCAGTATTCCAAGAAATATGTGGGGTCTGGTATTTCTATTCGGTCTAATAGAATTCGGTCTAATAGAATAGAGTACTATAGGTTTTTGGGACGCACATACACAAACGGAATTCTCCTGGTATAATGCTTTGACCGATTAAACAATTTCTCTTTCTGGCTCCGGTTTGGGGTAACCTCAATTACTAATTAATTTGAAGTTGAAAAAAGATTTTACTCAAATTCCACACTGAGCTTTTGATACATATGTCCTAGCACTAATAATCTAATCTACGCAAGGAAGATAAAAGAGAGATCAATCAAAGATCCCACTTCTCTTAGCAAGGGAATGAATCATTTTTTCCTATTTTTCCATTTTGTTTTAAGGGCCGGTCAAAGAAAGAACAAACCCTAAAAAAGTGAATTTGATAAATATTAGATCTTTTATACCATCCATACCGGCCTCATATTTATCACACCTCTTTGTCTTCGAAGAAAATTACAGTAAAGTAAAAAAGAAAAGGGAATTTAGAACCGAACTCCTTTCTTTTTTCATTTATTTTGCTTTTATTGTTTGTTTGGGTTTGTAACTATGTAACTAATGTAAGTGGAAGGGCAATCTCATGACACTTCATCAGATGATTGTATAAGGAAGGAACACATAGGGTAGATTATAGAAAAAAAGAAGGGAAACGAAAGATAAATAAAGGAATTTTGGATGGGGTCAGGGATCCTAGTTTTGGATTCGGTATGGATAAAAGAACTTCCTATGTTATACTATTCAATTCTCGACAACGAATTGATTTGATAGCTCCGATATTGTTATTCATGATATTGATCCAATTCAAGATTATCGAGAGGGAATTCATTCATTGAATTTACAGATAAAAGATTTATCATCTCTATGGGATTAAATCCCGAGTTATTGTGAAGTAAAAAAAAACGATGAGATTATGGAAGTAAATATTCTTGCATTTATTGCTACAGCACTATTCATTCTAGTTCCTACCGCTTTTCTACTTATTATTTACGTAAAAACAGTCAGTCAAAATAATTAATTAGTTATTAATTAATTTGAATTAAACTTAACTTCTGAGTTCTTATCAAAAATTGATGAAATCAAATGAAAAGGATTCCAATTTCGCGTCTTAAATGACCGGACTCTAATTGGTAGTATTCTATAGAGATGCGATAGTATGGTAAGAAAGATTCATTTATTTCTTACCATACTATCTAACTTTTAGTGTTATTGTAATGTATTAAAGTTCTACAATGTAGAAAGTTATACTCTAGTCTAAAGATAGAGGTTAATCTTAATATAGATCAATCTACAATATTATCTTCATATATCTGGATATTAATTCCAGATATGGAATTGACCTAGCACCCAATTTTAGTTATTTGCTACATCTATTTGTTTTGTTCCGATCAATCTGAAATAATCGCCCTTTTCTTATTTATGTCTTATGATTCAAATTACTAGATTTTTTATGATTTCCAATTCGAATCTCGGTATTGATCAAAAGAATCAAATTAATGAAGGAAAAGAGATATGGGCTAAAAAAATCACGTAGTAATCTTTTTTTTTAGTATTCCGGCGGAAGAAGTGCTCGTGCAATTCCTGTCAATGGTTCAATCAATTACTTCTTCGGATTTCGAAAAGGAGGAATAAACCTCACCGATTTTAAGGTCTGAACCATCATATGGAAGGAGTCGCTAAAGTAAAGTATAAAAAAAATCTAATTTCTAAAATTAGAAAATAAGCGGTAAATGCACAATATGTGACTCGCCTGAGTAAGATCTTATTATGCATAGTATCTTGTTAGACAACCACTATACTATGTCTATATCGTTTCTCATAGAGAGTGTATACACTTAAAAAAACGACTTTTTCTTTGAACAGTAAAGAGGGAAACAGATCACAAAAATCAAAAGAAAAAAGGGTCCAGTCTTCCTTAGTATCCATCTCTAAGTCTGGTAAGAACCCGTTGATATTGAAATATAGAATTTCAGAAGAATTCGGGTGGAAAAAATTTCCTATCATCTGAATCCTTTTCGAAATACAAACATGGGAATCATTGAAATTTCCCGTTTGATTGAAAGAATACGATTCATATAATACATTACTCCATTCGAATCCAATTGAATTCGAAATGAAGATATTTTGATTTGAAATAGTTCAAAACGTGTTGCAGAACGATCTATAAAACAGCAGAACGATCTATAAAACAATTAATTGATACAGTTTGAATCCTCAATTCAACAATAACTCAATAATTAGTAGTACCTCTAGAGTCCACTTCTTCCCCACACTACGAGTGAAAGAGAAAATGTAAAGACTACCATTAAAGCAGCCCAAGCGAGATTTACTATATCCATGTGAATTATGTCCCCTACTTCTATAAATATGAATAAATTATCCCATTTTCCTTACTAATAATAGTGGAATCAATGGCGCAGAGTCAAAAAGAGATTCTGATCGAACACTATGGGGAAAGCAATCTAATAAATCTACTCATAAGAAATTCCTATCTGATTTCTAATTGGGAAAGATGAAACACAAGCCAAAATATGGAGTAACATCTCAAGGGAATGTTATTAATGAAAAATGTAGTAACCATAAGGCCTATTCTTTTTTTTGTTGATCTTCATAAGTTTCTTAAGTAAAAAGCATAAAAACATAAATCACTATCTATTCCATACTTAATCCGTACCCTTTACCGATTATCTCTATAAAAAAATAGTATGAAGACTCTATATTCTTGACTAGTGGTTGCCCAAAAGAAATTCTTTTTCCTTCTTCTATTTCTAGAAAAGTCAATTATCTATCCAATCAATATGCCTTCAGCACTCAGAGATTTTCGCGAGTCCGTCATATATAAAGTATCTTCCACCCTTTTCCACCTCTATCACTCCAACATTAATTAAATTAGATTTCCTATCAGGCTCTCCAATCTAGTTCAAGATCCAGTCATTAAACACGACATTAGTAGTAGAAGTAGAAGGGAATCCTGAAGTCTTGACAGCCTCTCTAGTATTCCTATATACAATTATACAATATTTCTTTGAATCCTAGATGCAAGGATTTACATTGTTTTTTAAAAACCCCACCCAGACCAGATGCTTAGAAGCAAACAAGTATGAACAGTCCTTTCCTATGCTTCTGCTGAAGAACAATTCGGCGAGTTATATCAAGAAAATAGAACAAGATATTTCGAGTCTTTTGTTGATCAGGCGACACCCGGATTTGAACTGGGGAAAAAGGATTTGCAGTCCCCCGCCTTACCACTCGGCCATGCCGCCAAAATGATACAAAAAAAATCTACAATGCTAAAAACTTTCTCTCACTTTTCTATTGAATGAAAAAGAAAATGTGGATTTTCCGTCGCAAAAGTTCCAATTTATGACAAATTGGAACCATTAACTATTAATTGCTGACTGCAAATTCATGAACGATTCTTGGATTTGAATCTCAAAATTTTGTTTTCCTCTAATGACGAAAATACAAATTAATACAAATTGATACATAACTAATTAGTATTGTATTAATTTTTGCAATCAAAAAAGAAATCCTTCTCATTTTGAATTATAACAACAATTTTTAGTATATGTAAACCCCAGAACAGAAATTGTTACACAGATATCTATTATTTAGATCTGTTATATATGTTTATATCTTGCTTATAGAGA